TGGTTCCACTCTGCAAGAACTCCGAATCATTCTCTTGAAGCTCATCCTCTTTATGATAAATGATCCATTTGCCCCGAAATGACCCAGTCCAATAGGGAAATCCCAATTCAGTGGGCCTTTCGATACAATCAAATAGATTGCCACAAGGGCGCCATATTCTAGGAGCCCAAACTATGTGATTGAATAAATCCTCCTCTATCTGTTGCGGATCGAGGGCCCCTTCCCCTTCTTCAAACTCCGATTCGTATTTTTCATATAGAAATCTCTGATCAACGATAGAACAAGATCCATTTTGCATCATATCTAACTGATTCCTTGGTTCGGACCGAAGAAGTAATGTCACTCGATTATTATCAAACTGACTGCAATATTTTTCTGTCCGTGAGGATCCCGCCAGAGCCAGAGCGCCTTCTACTTCTAATAGTAATAATAGTAATAGGCCATGAACTAGATCAGAATCATTCTCAACGAATCTATAAGAAGTGATCCAATTTTTTTCATCGTGTCTGGATAAAGACCAAAGATCTTGAGCGACCGATCCGGCAGAACAACTCAAAAGATAAAGAAGTATCGTTAATTTCTTCATGCTCGTTCCAAGTTCGAAGTACCATTTGTACAAATAAGAATCCCCTCCCTTACATGATTTCTTCTTCATATAGATAGATATAGGATCTATGGGACAATTACTTAGAAGTACATTTTGTGTAACAGCCCTTCCTATCTGATAGAAAAGGATCCCATGATCCTGAACCGATCTTATCTGGGATCGAAAATCCCAAGTTTTTCTATGAAGAGCTGATCTAATTGTATTAGTTTCTATAATGGATTTCTTCTGTGTAATACTAATTGATAGGGCCTCATTGATAAGTGCTACAAGATCTCGCGCATTGGAACCCATGGTTATGGACCCGAATCCGTTAGCATGGAACATCTTCTTTTCCAAGTGAAATCCTCTAGTATATGAAAGAATGAAAAAGTGCTTTCGTTGTTGTGGAAGAAGAAGCCTTCGTATCTTAATGCATGTATTTAATTTATTCGGAGCTATTAGAGCGGGATCCACTTTTTGGGGAATATGAGTCGAAGCAATAACAAGAATCTTTCCAGTGGAACATCTTTCACAATCCCTGGAGAGATAGTTCTCTAATAGACCGAGGGATAAGTAATTCGACTCATTCACATGCAGATCATGAATGTTTGGAATCCATATTATGCAAGGAGACATTGCTTTTGCTAATTCGAATTGAAGGGTGATATCAAATCGGTCTATTTTCGGCGTCATATACATAGTTAGCACATTCGTCATAGTTAGCAGCTCCGTATCAATATCAAGGTCATCATCACTATCATCAATATCGTCACTATCATCAATATCGTCACTATCATCAATATCGATATCATCAATAAGATAACCTTTAGGCTTGTCATCCAGGAACTTGTTCGGAAATACCGTAATGAAAGGAACATAGGAGTTTGTCGCTAGGTATTTGACCAAACAGGATCGTCCAGTTCCTATAGAACCTATCACTAAAATACCTCTAGAAGGGGATAGGGCTAAGCGGAGCGAAAAGGGTTTTCCATGAGGAGATGGGGAATGAAAACTATTAGCCCCACACGAGGTTTGTGAATAAGTGATTGTCTGATAATGAGCAAGGAATATCCGTCTTTCTGCTAAACAGGATCTATTGAACTCATAATTCATTAGATCCTTTTGATGAATGTCAACTAAGTATCGTAAGGAAATTGATCCCGGTTGTTCAATCATTTGATAACCAGAGTCATTCTTTGATAAATGATCACTATGAGTCAGACTCAATAGAATTTGATCAATCCTTTTTTCTGTCGTTAAGGTGGAGAACTGAACCAAGAATTCTCTTTCTTCATCATCAATCGAATCACTGTTCGCTACCCAGAATTCTATTTTCTCATCAATCCAATCACCGTTCACGTTTTTTCTTTTTCTTATCAATGAATAGATCTCTTTACTTGTACGACTTAGATGTCTCGTATTTCTCGAAAAAATGATTCGATTGATGGGATTTGGTATGATACTTACAAGATCGATGAGATTGATCTTCCAATATTTATTCTTAGAACGTAGTGATTTGACCCCATAAGCGGGACCACCACCCAATAGCATGTTGCCACCAGAAGCAGAACCCCGTATTTCTTCCAGAGAATCTCCTAATTGTTCCAGAACAACTAGAAAGAGATTCTTTAACCAGAAAGGATTCAGTTCAGATGTAGGATACCTATCCAGAAGTTTTCGAAATTCCATCATGTATGATGGAATCATCAAAGATTTGATCTTTTCTAACTCTGTCTGTAACTCACTAGAGGCTCGGGAAACAAAGAGAAGATGTATACGAACGAGATATCCAGCAACAAGAAGAAGGAAAAAGATGGAATAGAGGAACTCCCGAGCATTTGTTGATCTCAGATGTGCCCATATCAATGGAACGGGTGACTCATTATTTCGATGAATCATTTCTTCGGACAGAAG